AACAAAACCTAACTAATAGTTGTACCAAACTGCGTTATGATTCTAAAAAAATTGAGTCATCAAAAAAAATTTGGCAGACATTCAAAAGAAAAAATACCCGATTAATTCGTAAATCTATTTTTTTTATAAAATTTTGCATCGAACAACTGTCTATAGTTATTTTTCTAGGTATCATTAATATTCCAAGAATTTCTACACAACTTTTTTTTGAATCAACAAAAACAATTCTTGATAAATATATTTACAAGAATGAAGAAAATGGAGAAAAAATAAAAAAAAAAAAAAATACCATTTATTTGATTTCGACTACAAAAAATTTAATATCCAATAAAAAAAATTTTAGTTATGACCTATCCTCTTTATCACAAGCATATGTATTTTATAAATTATCACAAATTCAACTTAGTAACTTTTCTAAATTAAAGGCTGTTTTTGAATATAACATATGCATAACATCCTTTTTTGTTAAGAATCAAATAAAGGATTTTTTTCAAGAACAAGGAATCTTTCATTATGAATTGAAAAATAAAACCTTTTTGAATTCCCAAGTAAATCAATGGAAAAACTGGTTACAAAGTCATTATCAATACAATTTACCTAAGATTGCATGGGCTAAATTAGTAACCCAAAAATGGAAAAAGAAAATCAATCAAGACTCTCTAGTTCTAAATCCAAGTTTAAACAAAGAGGAGTCATATGAAAAAAATCAATTTGATAATTACAAAAAACAACATTTTTTTGAGGCCGACTCGTTATTAAATCCAAAACAGAATTTAAAAAAGGACTCTATATATAATCTTTTTTGCTATAAAGCTATAAATTCTACAGAAAAAAATTTTGACATGTCTATAGACATTGCTCTAGATAATTGTTTAGTCTCTTCGTTTCTAGAAAAATATAATATTCGGGGTATAAGGGAAATTCGGCATAGAAAATATTTGGATTGGAGAATTCTTAACTTTTGGTTTACAAAAAAAGTAAATATTGAGCCCTGGGTTGATACCAAGAGGAAAAAAAAATCTATTAATACTAAAGTTCAGAATTATCAAAGAATTGATAAAATAACTAAGACGGGTCTTGCCAATCAAAAAAGAAACTTTTTTGATTGGATGGGAATGAATGAAGAAATACTAAATCATCGGATAACAAATTTTGAATTTTGTTTCTTTCCAGATTTTTTCTTATTTTCTAGTACATATAAAATGAAACCGTGGGTCATGCCAATCAAATTACTTTTTTTAAATTTTAATGAAAACAAAAATGTTAATAAAAAGATCACTCAAAAGAAAAAAGGTTTTATACCATCAAATGAAAAAAAATCCCTTCGATTTTATAATCTAACTAAAGAAGAAACAGAATTGGCCGGTCAAGTAGAGCTTGAATCAGATAAAGAAAAAAAAAGAAATCCTGAATCAGGTCTACCAAACCAAGAAAAAAATATTGAAGAAAATTATGCAGAATTTACGATAAAAAAAAGAAAAAATAAAAAACAATACAAAAGCAATACAGAAGCGGAACTAGATTTATTTCTCACAAGATATTCGCGTTTTCAATTGCGATGGAATTGTTTTTTTAATCAAAAAATTCTCAATAATGTAAAGGTATACTGTCTCTTGGTTAGACTAAAAAATCCAAACGAAATAGCGATATCTTCTATTGAAAGAGGAGAGATGAGCCTAGACATTCTAATGATTGAGAAAAATTTCACTTTTGCAAAATTAATGAAAAAAGGAATATTGATTATTGAACCTGTCCGTTTGTCTGTACAAAACGATGGACAACTTATTATATATAGAACCATAGGTATTTCATTGACTCATAAAAATAAACACAAAATAAGTAAAAGATACAAAAAAAAAAGCGATATTGATAAAAAAAAAATTGAAAAATCCATTACAAAATATCAAAACAAAACTGTAAATAGAAAAAAAAAAAATTATGATTTCTTTGTCCCTGAAAATATTCTATCCCCTAAACGACGTAGAGAATTTCGAATTCTAATTTGTTTGAACTTAAAAAAAAAAACTGTGAGGGATAGAAATTCAAGATTTGATAAGAATAGTCAAAACTTGACCACAGTTTTGCATAAAAAGAACGATCTTGATAAGGATAAAAATAACCTAATTAAATTCAAATCCTTTCTTTGGCCCAATTTTAGATTAGAAGATTTAGCTTGTATGAATCGCTATTGGTTTAATACTACTAACGGAAATCATTTTAGTATGATAAGAATACACATGTATACGCGATTTCCAATTCATTAATGATAGATCCTTTTTACTATATATAATATATAAGTTACGGTATATGAAAACAACTATATACACAAATATGAGGGATTGTTTTAAATTAAATCTTTAGACATGAGATTAATTTAATCAATGACATAGATACCAATCAGAGCAGATCGATAACTAAATTAAGAGAATCCTCCTTTTTTAGATCTAAATTTAGATTTTTTTTATAAAATAAAGAATTAGTTGATAATTAAATTAAGATCCTTGTACAAAAAAACTACCATTATTATTACTGATCAGTAAAATTCATATCTTTCAATTCATATTAAAAAGGGAAGGATTTATTTTTATGATAAAAAATGCATTCATTTCATTTCAAGAACAAAAAGAAGAAAGCAGGGGATCTGTTGAATTTCAAGTATTCAGTTTCACTAATAAGATACGAAGACTTACTTCACATTTGGAATTGCACAGAAAAGATTATTTATCTCAGAGGGGTCTACGAAAAATTCTTGGAAAACGTCAACGACTGCTGGCTTATTTGTCAAAAAAAAATAGAGTACGTTATAAAGAATTAATTAATCAGTTGAATATTCGGGAATTAAAAACTCGTTAAATTCAAAAATTGTGAATTAGTTAATTTTTTAGATCTTGAATTTTTTGATAAAATTCTTTTTCAGCAATCTAATTCATGCCAGAACGAATCAAGGAAAAACTTATGAAGAGACCTGTTACAGGAAAAGATCTTATGATAGTCAATATGGGACCTCATCACCCATCCATGCATGGTGTTCTTCGCTTAATTGTTACTCTCGATGGTGAGGATGTTGTTGACTGTGAACCCATATTGGGTTATTTACACAGAGGAATGGAAAAAATTGCCGAAAACCGAGCAATTATACAATATTTACCTTATGTAACGCGATGGGATTATTTAGCTACTATGTTTACAGAAGCAATAACAGTAAATGGACCAGAACAATTGGGAAATATTCAAGTTCCTAAAAGGGCCAGCTATATAAGAGTAATTATGCTGGAATTGAGTCGTATAGCTTCTCATCTGTTATGGCTCGGCCCTTTTATGGCAGATATTGGTGCACAGACTCCTTTTTTCTATATTTTCAGAGAACGAGAATTTGTATATGATCTATTTGAAGCTGCCACCGGTATGAGAATGATGCATAATTTTTTTCGTATTGGAGGAATAGCGGCTGATTTACCTTATGGTTGGATAGATAAATGCTTGGATTTTTGTGATTATTTTTTAACAGAGGTTGTTGAATATCAAAAACTGATTACACGAAATCCTATTTTTTTAGAACGGGTTGAAGGAGTTGGGATTATTGGTGGGGAAGAAGGAATAAATTGGGGTTTATCGGGACCAATGCTACGCGCATCCGGAATACCATGGGATCTTCGTAAAGTTGATCGTTATGAGTCTTACGATGAATTTGAATGGGAAATTCAGTGGCAAAAACAAGGAGATTCATTAGCTCGTTATTTAGTACGACTTAGCGAAATGACAGAATCCATAAAAATTATTCAACAGGCTCTGGAAGGACTTCCGGGGGGTCCCTATGAGAATTTAGAAAGCAGAGGCTTTGATAGAAAAAGGAATCCAGAATGGAATGATTTTGAATATCGATTCATTAGTAAAAAACCTTCTCCTACTTTTGAATTATCGAAACAAGAACTTTATGTAAGAGTTGAAGCTCCAAAAGGGGAATTGGGAATTTTTCTCATAGGAGATCAAAGTGGTTTTCCTTGGAGATGGAAAATCCGACCACCGGGTTTTATTAATTTGCAAATTCTTCCTGAACTAGTTAAAAGAATGAAATTGGCTGATATTATGACGATACTCGGTAGCATAGATATAATTATGGGAGAAGTTGATCGTTAAAATGATAATTTATACAACAGCAGTCCAAACTATAAATTCTTTTGTTAGATTGGAATCTTTAAAAGAGGTCTATGGACTCATATGGATATTTGTCCCTATATTTTCTCTTGTATTGGGAATCATAACAGGTGTACTAGTAATTGTGTGGTTAGAAAGAGAAATATCTGCAGGGATACAACAACGTATTGGACCTGAATACGCCGGCCCGTTGGGAATTCTTCAAGCTCTAGCCGACGGGACAAAACTACTTTTCAAAGAAAATCTTCGTCCATCTAGAGGAAATACTCCTTTATTTAGTATTGGACCATCTATAGCAGTTATCTCAATTTTACTAAGTTATTCAGTAATTCCCTTTAGCAATCACCTTGTTTTAGCGGATCTCAATATCGGTATTTTTTTATGGATTGCCATCTCAAGTATTGCTCCTATTGGACTTCTTATGTCAGGATATGGATCAAATAATAAATATTCTTTTTTAGGTGGTCTGCGAGCTGCTGCCCAATCGATTAGTTATGAAATACCATTAACTCTATGTGTTTTATCAATATCTCTACGTGCGATTCGTTGAAACATAAATGTTTATTTTTACTATTCCGTTTCTTCTAGACGAATAAGTTAAAAAACGGAATATATATATTTTTTTTTATCTGTCGGATTAATCTTAATAAAAGGAATTTGATAGTTATATATGAGTGAAAAAAAACTGCTCAGAAATTAGCAGTTAAAAGAAAAATTGAGTCTCATTTCCTATGTACAAAGGTTAAACGGAAATAAACATAAGCGTAAGAATCACTTTACCCCAAGGTTGGTTGATTAGTCATCCTGGCTTGAAGCGGGTTAAATATATTAACCAGATGACGTTTTCACTATAAGTTATATAGATTAACATACATGTATTACAAAGTGAGCGGCAATTAGGTAAAAGTGAGTGGATGGTTAGAAACACCAAAATACACAAAGAATTTGTAATAGAGATTAACCAAATTGAAAAGGATATTTATGCATAACATACGATAACAAAAAAAGAAGGTTAATTGGGGCTTGAAATTAGTAGAAATGATCAGACAGTACTCCCCAAGATTCCGATTCAGAGTATGCTCCTATCCACCGATAAATGCAATGACTATCAGAAACGAAATAATCCTTTATTTTTTATAAGTCCACCAACCTTTTTTTCTAAAAAAGAAAGAAGAATAGTAACGAAACAAGGATATTTTTTTTCATATATTTCGAAAATCAAATAGACTTTCTGTCATGAATAATAAACTAATAGGATGTCTAATTCTTTTTCGTAATCGAAAACCACGATGGGCTGAAATACCTATTTGTATTTTTACAAGGAGTATTTTATTAAAGGATTAAGTTATTACTCAACAAATAGAAATGGAAATTTGTAAAGGATGAGATGAATTCCGAAGCGCTTTTTTTTATTCTTAGAATTTGAGCAGACAGAATTCCATTGCTATAATTCGGGACCCCAGATATATTTAATCCATTTTAGAACACATCAGATCCATCTAAATAAGACTAATCTGGTCCTTAGATTTATTTATGGCCCCCGAGGAGCCGTATGAGGCGAAGACCTCATGTACGGTTCTGTAATAGCGGTGAAAATAGTAATGTTATCACCGACTAGGATTATCTAACAGTTTAAGTACAGTTGATATAGTTGAGGCACAATCAAAATATGGTTTTTGGGGATGGAATTTGTGGCGTCAACCTATAGGTTTTATCATTTTTCTAATTTCTTCCCTAGCAGAATGCGAGAGGCTACCATTTGATTTACCAGAAGCGGAAGAAGAATTAATAGCAGGTTATCAAACTGAATATTCAGGTATAAAATTTGGTTTATTTTACGTTGCTTCTTATCTAAATCTATTAATTTCCTCATTATTTGTAACAGTTCTATACTTAGGCGGTTGGAATTTTTCTATTCCGTATATATCTATTCTGGAGCTATTTCAAAGGGATCAAATTTTTGGAACAACAATTGGTATCTTTATTACATTAGCTAAAACTTATTTGTTCTTGTTCATTTCTATCGCAACAAGATGGACTTTACCTAGGCTAAGAATGGATCAACTATTAAATCTTGGATGGAAATTTCTTTTACCTATTTCCCTTGGTAATCTATTATTAACAACTTCTTTCCAACTCTTTTCACTCTAAATTGAAAATGAATCCAACATATTCATTATTTGTTTTAAACAAGAGAAAGAAACAAAGATAAAATTATTCAGAGATAATTACAATATGCTTCCTATGATAACCGGGTTCATGAATTATGGTCAACAAACCCTACGCGCTGCAAGGTATATTGGTCAAGGTTTCATGATTACCTTATCCCACACAAATCGTTTACCTGTAACTATTCAATATCCCTATGAAAAATTAATAACATCGGAACGTTTCCGCGGTCGAATCCATTTTGAATTTGATAAATGCATTGCTTGTGAAGTATGTGTTCGAGTATGTCCTATAGATCTGCCTGTTGTTGATTGGAAATTGGAAACTAATATTCGAAAAAAACGATTGCTTAATTACAGTATTGATTTTGGAATTTGTATATTTTGTGGTAATTGTGTTGAGTATTGTCCAACAAATTGTTTGTCAATGACTGAAGAATATGAATTTTCAACTTATGATCGTCACGAATTGAATTATAATCAAATAGCTTTGGGTCGTTTACCAATGTCAGTAATTGACGATTACACTATTCGAACAATTTTGAATTCACCTCAAACAAAAAATGGGTAAACCCAGTAATTTAATTAAAAAAAGAATTCAAAATTGTTGAATTATATAAAGAATTTAATTAAAAACTTGTATTGTATTTATATAATAATATTAAGTATTAAGGCTCATTCTTTTAATATAATATATTCATACTTACTTTCTTGAAATAGATAGGTTGAAAATACACTTTAGAATAAAAAAAGATAAACTGTCTAATAATTGTATCTACATCAATTCATATTCATTAGATTCTAATTTCACTCTATTAGAATATTAAAAAAATTTCCCGGTTAAATTAATAAGGTCATGAAAAGGATTTCGATTTTTTTTAATAATATAATGGATTTGCCTGGACCAATACATGATTTTCTTTTAGTTTTTCTGGGATCCGGTCTTCTAGTAGGAGGTCTGGGAGTGGTATTACTTCCCAACCCAATATTTTCAGCCTTTTCCTTAGGATTTGTTCTTGTTTGTATATCTTTATTGTATATTCTATCAAATTCCCATTTTGTAGCTGCTGCACAACTCCTTATTTACGTGGGGGCCATAAATGTTTTAATCATATTTGCTGTGATGTTCATGAATGATTCAGAATATTCCACAGATTTCAATCTGTGGACCGTTGGGAATGGGATTACTTCGTTGGTTTGTACAACTATTCTTTTTTCATTAATGTCTACTATTCTCGATACGTCATGGTACGGGGTTATTTGGACTACAAGATTAAACCAGATTCTAGAGCAAGATTTAATAAGTAATAGTCAACAAATAGGAATTCATTTATCAACAGATTTTTTTCTTCCATTTGAACTCATTTCAATAATTCTTTTAGTTGCTTTGATAGGTGCAATTTCTGTGGCTCGTCAATAAAAAAACGTTCAATTTAGTAAAGACAAAAGAAAACTTTGTGTATGTTATGATTTTTTTCCGCTCATTCAATTAAATTTGATTGAATACTATTTCATATTTTAAATATCAATTTTTATATTTGATATTTCATATATATATTTGAAATTTTTTTTTATCTAATTCTAATATAGTTTTTATTCGTACTTTTTTGTTATATTCTAGTTGATTGAATCCGGTGAATTATTTTTCATATTGAAATGAATCAAAATTGATAAGGAGTTGCTGAATGATACTCGAACATGTACTTGTTTTGAGTGCCTATTTATTTTTGATTGGTCTTTATGGATTGATCACGAGTCGAAATATGGTTAGGGCTCTTATGTGTCTTGAACTTATACTCAATGCAGTTAATATGAATTTCGTAACATTTTCTGATTTTTTTGATAATTCCCAACTAAAGGGGGATATTTTCTGCATTTTTGTTATAGCAATTGCAGCCGCTGAAGCAGCTATTGGATTAGCTATAGTCTCGTCAATTTATCGTAACAGAAAATCAACTCGCCTAAACCAATCGACCTTATTAAATAAGTAGCATAAATAAAAAAATTATAGATTGAAATTTGCATATATAATAGGTTATGACCTACTAGATTATATTTGTGAAAATCAAAGAAATCAAAGTATTTTAGCCCCATTTTTTTATCAATTGAGCCAGAATTCATTACAAAAATTCTAGTAAAGGAAATCATTGCTTCATCTAGTATTTTAATATATCATTCAGTTAGAAGTTTACTAGATTGAAAATTTATGACATTCAAAAAACTATTGATCCTATGTCACATTCAGTAAAAATTTATGATACCTGTATAGGATGTACTCAATGCGTCCGAGCATGCCCTACAGACGTATTAGAAATGATACCTTGGGATGGATGTAAAGCTAAGCAAATAGCTTCCGCTCCAAGAACCGAGGACTGTGTTGGTTGTAAGAGATGTGAATCCGCCTGTCCAACAGATTTTTTGAGCGTTCGAGTTTATTTATGGCATGAAACAACTCGAAGTATGGGTCTAGCTTATTGATACGTTACCGAAAACCTCATTTGAATAAATTTGGAATACATTTTATTTTTTTTATTGACAAGTACTCGTACTCAAAAAAGTGAAATTATATTTTTTTATTTATATATATTTTTTTTTTGAGTACGCGTTCTTTGGACCTGGTGTATCTTGTCTTTACCACGAATGATTTTCCTTGGTTAACAATAATTGTTGTTTTTCCAATATCTGCTGGTTCATTAATGTTATTTCTCCCGCATAGGGGAAATAAAGTCAATAAATGGTATACTATATGCATTTGTATCTTAGAACTTCTTCTAACGACCTACGCTTTTTGTTATAATTTTAAAATGGACGATCCATTAATTCAACTGTCCGAAGATTATAAATGGATCAATTTTTTTGATTTTTACTGGCGAATGGGAATAGATGGACTTTCTATAGGAACGATTTTACTGACGGGATTTATTACTACTTTAGCCACTTTAGCGGCTTTTCCAGTTACTCGGGATTCCCGATTATTCCATTTCCTGATGTTAGCAATGTACAGCGGTCAAATAGGATCATTTTCTTCGCGGGATCTTCTACTTTTTTTCATCATGTGGGAATTAGAATTAATTCCCGTTTATCTACTTTTATCCATGTGGGGTGGAAAGAAACGTCTGTATTCAGCTACAAAATTTATTTTATACACGGCAGGAAGTTCTATTTTTTTATTAATAGGAGTTTTAGGTATAAGTTTATATGGTTCGAACGAACCAACATTAAATTTAGAACTCTTAGCTAATCAATGCTATCCTGTCACACTCGAAATACTATTTTATATTGGATTTCTTATTGCTTTTGCCGTCAAATCACCGATTATACCTTTACATACTTGGTTACCTGACACCCACGGTGAGGCACATTACAGTACCTGTATGCTTCTCGCTGGAATCTTATTAAAAATGGGAGCATATGGTTTGGTTCGAATCAATATGGAATTATTACCTCACGCTCATTCTATGTTTTCTCCTTGGTTGATGGTAGTCGGTACAATCCAAATAATTTATGCAGCTTCAACATCTCCCGGTCAACGTAATTTAAAAAAGAGAATAGCCTATTCTTCTGTATCTCATATGGGTTTTATAATTATAGGTATTAGTTCTATAACGGATCCTGGACTTAATGGAGCTATTTTACAAATAATTTCTCATGGATTTATTGGCGCTGCACTTTTTTTCTTGGCAGGAACGAGTTATGATAGAATTCGGCTTGTTTATCTTGATGAAATGGGTGGAATGGCTATCTCCATTCCAAAAATATTTACAATGTTCACTATCTTATCGATGGCTTCCCTTGCATTGCCGGGCATGAGTGGTTTTGTTGCAGAATTAATCGTTTTTTTTGGAATAATTACCAGTCAAAAATATTTCTTAATTTCCAAAATTTTCATTATTTTTATAATGGCAATTGGAATGATATTAACTCCTATATATTTATTATCTATGTCACGCCAAATGTTCTATGGATACAAGTTAATTAATGGCAAAAACTTTTCTTTTTTTGATTCGGGCCCCCGAGAATTATTTCTTTCAATCTCTATTCTTCTACCCATAATTGGTATTGGGATTTATCCTGATTTTGTGCTCTCATTAGCAAGTGACAAGGTCGAATCCATTTTATCTAATTATTTTTATGGATAGTTTTCAGGAAATAAAAAAAGCATTAAAGTGAATTAAACTCAGAAGTCTTTCGTCTTTGTATTGTGAGAACCTTTTGAATCAAGTAGTACAATGATTCAAAAGGTTCTTGCTGATTTACTACTAAAACTAAATTTGATTTCTTAACTTATATGAAGTTCGATAGAGATGTTATTTTTTTTTATTTGGATTCCTTTTTATTTGTTACTGTTTTATTTAATTCGATGTAAATGAACCATAACTATGTAAACCTATTCCTAAAAGATTGACGCCAAAATAGCATATCCAAATTAAAAGAAAACCTATTGAAGCCACAATTGCAGAATTTATACCCCTAATAGTCCTATTTGTTTTAATATGTAAATAAATTGCGAATATGGTCCAAGTAATAAATGCCCAAGTTTCTTTTGGATCCCAGTTCCAATATGAACCCCATGTCTCATTAGCCCAGACAGCTCCTGAAAGAATGCCGACGGTTAAAAAGATAAATCCAAGACTAATAATACGAAAACTCCAATAATCTAATTGTTCAATCAATTGATACCTATAATAATTTCTAGAAAAACTAAAATAAACGTTTTGTTGTAGTAAAATAGAATTTCTTTCATTTATGTAGTAAAGTACATCAAAAGAAAATAATTCATTTAATAACAATTTTTTTGTTATATTTTTTTTCAACAAAGTAGGTCCGACTTTGTGAAATGTAATCACTAAAAGAGCTATTGATAATAAGGATCCGCATAACAGAGCGCCATAGCCTAATATCATCATACTTACGTGCATCATTAACCACTGGGACTGGAGAGCTGGTACTAATATTGCAGACTGAGGCATTTTGTTTAAAAGACCTGAAGTAGCAAAACCCTGAATAAAAGTAGCACTTGGCGCAGTTATTGCGTTTAAGTGATTCTGTTGTTTTTTATTAAAATAGGAAACCATATGAATAATTGAAAAAGCCCATGAAAGAAAAATTAATGATTCATATAAATTACTTAATGGAAAATGTCCTGAATAAATCCAACGAGTGAATAATAATCCTGTTATACCAAAAAACGTAATTACGATTCCTTTATCTGCTGAATCAAAAAATCCTATGATTTCATCTAAATTAACTAATAAAGTTAAAAAATAAATTGTCAGTACAATTGAAACGACCGAAAAAGATATATGAGTTAATATATGCTCTAAAATTGAAAAAATCATAAAAAAGTTGTTAAAAATTAATAAATTAATACTAGGTTTTACCCGATTTTAGAAAAAAAAAGTCGGGTATTTTTTTGATTATAAAACTTAGAATATTTCTTTTATAAGATCGTATGCCGCTACTCGGACTCGAACCGAGATGCTCTAGCACTGCTTCCTAAGAGCAGCGTGTCTACCAATTTCACCATAGCGGCAACTTGTTCAAAACAATACTAACAAGTTTTTATTCAATCGTCGAGATTAAAATTTAAATAAAGAAGTTAATTGACTCGAATTTACAATTGATTTAATGAATAAAAACTTCTTTAAATTAGGTATTGGGGTTTTAATTCAATTAAGATCTTTTTTTATCTAAGTTATTTGAAATTTTTTAAATTCACTTTTTGTCCTTTATATTTTTTTTCTAGAATACAATGAAAAATGTAACGAAATTCAAGTAGTTGGAACTTCAACCCAAAAATAAAACTCTAAATGCTCTTTATCTTTTTTTTATTATTTTTTTTTTCATTTATATGATAAAAAAAGGATAAATTCAATTTATCAGTTCCATTAATAAAAAAATGCTTTTTCTAAAAATGAAAACTTCTCAAAAATCTTTAGAAATTTTAAATAAAATAAGATTGTCCTATTTTTATATTGTACAAACAGGACAAACATAAGATTTTTTGATCACTTAAAAATCATATATTATTATTTATTATTAGTATCTAATATTCATTTATTGTGGACAGATGCGTTTATCAATTTGATTCGAATATAATAATTCAGAGAAATAATAATTCTTAAAGGTATAAAGTTAAAATTTTTTCACTTAAATTAATTTGAAGAACCTATTGATTTCGCTTAAAGATCTTTTATTTCCTCATAATGAGGAAATAAAAGATCTTTATTTGTTATTGCATCAAGATAGTGATGGGGAAAAAAAGAATCCCCTTTTTTGAATTAAAAAAAATGTGAACCTTTCTTTTTTATCTATATATTGTCTTTTTTTCTTCTTTTGGTTCCTCTTTTTTTTATATGTATTTTAAAAAATTTGTTTTAAAGTTAGGTTAATTCTAATTATTATAGTGTTTTTTATTTATTTTGTTGTACAAAAAAACTTTTTGAATTACCTGTAGAAAGTGATTTCCCTAACGAAAAAGCTTTCAACGATGTCAAATATCCCTTCCTTTTCCAAATTTTTTTACGAATACGCTTTTTCGAGATAGAAGTACGTTTTTTTGGAACTGCCATTCAAAAATGAAAAAAAAAAAGTTTTTTCAGTAGTATAATTGGATGTCAAAGACATTTATTATTCTTTCGTACTCCATATCGAGTTATTTTTTTCTTTCAAATTTTATTTTTATTATATATTATTTTCAAAACAAAAAAGACATTCAAAAGTTTAAAACACAACTTTTTTTTTTTTACTTTTTTTTTTAATAAAATTTGGTTATTAAAAATTTTTTATTTAACGTTTGAAATCCGTACGAGAGTGCTCATTTAATTAATTTATAGTGATCGATTATATTATCAAAAAAATTATGAGATTTCTTCACATCATATGTAAAAAAATATCGCTTAGAATAATCTTTCTTGCAAATAAAAAAAGATCACTTAGTGTACTGGAAAACAATCACTAAATTCCATAATTCAATTCATTCCTTAATAATTCTAAATAATCAAACTCAAATAACTTTGTTTTAGGTAAAGTTTTTTTATTATATAATTAATATGAAATATTTTTTTGTCGTGTAAATCTTTGTTCTATTCTTAATATATGTATATAAATTATTGTAATACGGAATTATAATTCACTTTTTCTATATCTGCATAAAATCACAATTTTATTTCGTAGTAATAAAAAAAAAGACAAATAATTTTTTTTGACAGTAACTTAGTAATATTATTTCATCACTTTTAATTTTTTGATTTGAATATATATTGCTTTTCAAAGATTTATGAAAGATTATACTAATTCGAAAAAATTTCTATTTAGGTTTGAAATCGGGTGCTTTTTTATTGTCCCCTTTGAAAAAAAAAATATATATACAAACCAGTGAATAAGAAATAATAAATTTAAGAATAAAATAAAAAGGATTTTTTATTTTATGGAACATACATATCAATATTCATGGATCATCCCTTTCATTCCACTTCCAGTACCGATTTTACTAGGAGTTGGACTTCTACTTTTTCCGACAGCAACAAAAAACCTTCGCCGTATGTGGACCTTTCTTAGTATTTTTTTGTTAAGTATAGTTATGATCTTTTCACTCTATCTATCTATTCAACAAATTTTTCTAAGTTGCATTCATCAAAATGTATGGTCTTGGACCATAAATAATGAATTTTCTTTTGAGTTCGGTTACTTTATCGATCCACTTACTTCTATTATGTCAATATTAATTACAACTGTTGGGATTTTGGTTCTGATTTATAGTGACAATTATATGTCTCATGATCAAGGATATCTGAGGTTTTTTGCTTATATGGGTTTTTTTAATACTTCAATGTTAGGATTAGTTACTAGTTCTAATTTGATCCAAGTTTATTTTTTTTGGGAATTAGTTGGAATGTGTTCGTATTTATTAATAGGTTTTTGGTTCACACGACCTATTGCAGCGAATGCTTGTCAAAAAGCTTTTGTAACTAATCGTGTAGGGGATTTTGGTTTATTATTAGGAATTTTAGGTCTTTATTGGATAACTGGCAGTTTCGAATTTCAGGATTTGTTCGAAATATTCAATAATTTAATTTTAAATAATAGAGTAAATCTCTTATTCCTTACTTTGTGTGCATTTCTCTTATTTGTGGGTCCTATTGCTAAATCCGCACAATTTCCTCTTCATGTATGGTTACCTGATGCCATGGAGGGCCCGACTCCCATTTCGGCTCTTATACATGCTGCTACTATGGTAGCGGCGGGAATTTTTCTTGTAGCTCGTCTTCTTCCTCTTTTTATAGTTATCCCTTCTATAATGTATATAATATCTTTGATAGGTATAATAACAGTACTCTTAGGAGCCACTTTAGCTCTTGCTCAAAAAGACATTAAGAGAGGTTTAGCCTATTCTACAATGTCTCAACTGGGTTATATGATGTTAGCTCTAGGTATGGGGTCTTATCGATCTGCTTTATTTCATTTGATTACTCATGCTTATTCGAAAGCTTTGTTGTTTTTAGGATCTGGATCCATTATTCATTCAATGGAAGCTATAGTTGGATATTCTCCCGATAAAAGTCAGAATATGATTCTTATGGGTGGTTTGACAAAACATGTCCCGATTACAAAAACGGCCTTTTTAGTAGGAACACTTTCTCTTTGTGGTATTCCCCCCCTTGCTTGTTTTTGGTCG